CACCATTGACTAGTTTTCTAAATAGTCTTTTTAGTTTAACCTAAGACAATGTGTGCGTGGCTAAAAAAATTGACTTAGTGAATGAAATGAAAATATACAACTAATATATGATCTAGAGTTATAGAAAAAAAGATTACAATAAAGATTACAATACAATATTGATATTAGAGTAGAGAATTGAAAAAAGGAAAGAGATCTCAAAGATCTTTTTCCTAAAATTACCTTTTGTCCATTTATATCATAATCCTACCTTTCCTTCAATGAATTAGATTGGTCATCGAATCCGACTATTAACTATTCGGAGTCGTAATTTGACGAAGAAGTCCTGTGGTATTACTGTGGTATTACGACGTCTTATTAAATAAAAAAGGATGTTCTATAGAATGATTCCCTTTTTCAGTTGATTTTATTCAACGATTGACCAAACGAAAATATTAATAAATAATAAATTGTATGAACTTAGATCAATCAAATCAATTTCTATGCAACGATTCGCCCCAATCAATTTATCCATTGATTATCTTATCCATTTAGGTTGCAAGATAATGATAAACAATGGGGAAGGGAAAGGTTAATTTATAAAAAGGGGATTCATAAAAGGTTTGTAGAGGGGAGGTCGAACTAGGTATATAGAATTGAATGACTATAAGTTAACTCTTGTCAAGCATTAGACGCATCCTTAGCAAATCTGATTGAATTGAAGATGAAGAAAGAGTTGGTTTACATTGTGGAAGAAAGACATGTATATGTGATATTAGATATTGACTTGTTATATACGAGCTAAAGATATATCTAATTTGACCTACTAATCGAATGTGAATGTAGATGGGGATTCTATAGAAATCCTTCTGTCTAATCTGTGACTGTGAGTTGAATTAATAAATGGATGAAGTCAATAAAAAAATCGAAGAATTCAAAAAGCGGTTCGGGACAAAGAAACAGAAAATCAAAAGTTGTATGGATTCATAAAGACTTTCTCGAGAGAAACTAAAAAAGAGATATCAAAGTAGTTTTGATTATTCAAGAATGTTATTACTTGAATTCGAAGTTCGTAGTTACTTCGACTGGACGAATCGTAGCATGGAATAATTAAGTCATAGTTCATTGGTTGAATGTATCATTAACCATTTTTTTTTTGGTACGAGGAACTTATCATGAATCCACTGATTTCTGCCGCTTCCGTTATTGCTGCTGGATTGGCTGTAGGGCTTGCTTCTATTGGACCTGGAGTTGGTCAAGGTACTGCTGCGGGTCAAGCTGTAGAAGGTATTGCGAGACAGCCTGAGGCGGAGGGAAAAATACGAGGTACTTTATTGCTTAGTCTAGCTTTTATGGAAGCTTTAACAATTTATGGCCTGGTTGTAGCATTAGCACTTTTATTTGCTAATCCTTTTGTTTAATATTTAGATTAGAAATATGAAAAAATTTTTTCATATTGCCTTGGATTTGTGCTTTGCTTTTTCGAATTATATAAGGATTTCATTTCTAGAATTACTTATTCGTTGAGAAAATAACCCACGGGAAGGGCTGATTTGCGGATGAGGAATTAGCATACCAACTCGCTTTCATCCTTCCCGTTTGTGTTGGTAGACCTCTTTTAGTTTTTAAGAGAGGTTGCAAGCAAGAGGGTAATTCATGATTTCTAAATCAAATAGATTTTTAATTCGATTTAGAAAGTAGGAAACTAGAAAGAAATATATATATAAAGAGGGCAAAGTAATACAAAAAGAACTCTGTTCGATTTTTTAGTCTATCTATACGAGGAGATCATATCATATGAAAAATGTAACCGATTCTTTCGTTTCTTTGGGCCACTGGCCATCCGCCGGGAGTTTCGGGTTTAATACCGATATTTTAGCAACAAATCTAATAAATCTAAGTGTAGTGCTTGGGGTGTTGATCTTTTTTGGAAAGGGAGTGTGTGCGAGTTGTTTATTTCAAGAATAGGCTGGATCCAACCAGATGTACTTTTTCTGTTATAACTAGGAAAGTTATACCTAAGAAAGAGGGGTGCATGATCTCGCGAATTACTTCTGAATAAATTCAGAAATCATATGTAAGAACTATAGCATTTCGTAATTTATTGGAAAATCTACTTTGATTCTCTATCAACCAATAATGCGGGACCATTAACATGGTTAAAGCTAAACTGTTTGAAGTCCAGACGCGGCATGGTACTCTTTCTACCACTATGTTAATATAGAGACGGTTTCAAAAAAATAAATATATATTTTATCAATATAGAACACTCATATCGATAAAATGATTTGAACTACTTATTGGGGATTTTATCCCCTTTTTTAGCCAATGCTGAATCGATGACCTATTGTGTATAAAGTAAAAAAACTTCTTGGATTAAAAAAAGTAAACAACTTTGCTGACAATTACATATTTTTTGTTTTGTTTGGTCAGAAGAGTCCTCCAAATATTTTGGTCTTGGATTAGTGATTCCGTTTGATATTTTGATTTCATTTTGGAATATGACAAGAGAGGATAGGCT